TATGGAATCGATTCACACCAATTCTTCTGTATTATGTATACAGGCTTATCCTTCACTTTTCTGAAGTTTCGATAGAAGGATTCCTATACCATACCAATGTATACAATTAACTCCATTCGTTAGAATAGCTTCCATCGAGTCTCTGCACCTATCCTTTTTTTTTCGCTTTCTGAACCTTTGCTTGTTTTCGGAAAACGTGATTTGGCTCAGGATTGCCCATTTTTATTAATTCCAGGGTTTCTCTGAATTTGAAAGTTATCACTTAGTAAGTTTCCATACCAAGGCTCAATCCAATTAAGTCCGTAGCGTCTACCGATTTCGCCATATCCCCCTTTTGAGATGAAAATCTCATTGTGATCCCGTCCCTTTTTTCTTTCATTTATACCGGAACCGTTCAATTCATTAGATAGATGCCTGTCTCGAAAAAGTGTTTTCTCCTCTTTGTGATTTCTTGTGTATCTTCTTTCATCTTCTATAGGAGGCTCGTATTCGGTCCAATCAAAAACGATTTTATCATTTCTGTATCCGCAATTCAATATAGATGGATACATACCCTATACATCTGTCTCTCTTCCACTCATTTACCCATGAAATTTCAAATACTTGAACGGTCGATTCTTTAATTTATTTATTTTATATTATAAAATAATATTTATTTATTTTATATTATAAAATAATAATAAAATAAATATAAAAAAATTAAAATAATAAAAAAATTGAAATTATATATCGCTAGATTAATCTTATGTTCTATAATATTTAACAGTTATTATTATTTGAAATTAGAATTATTCTATTGTTTATGTTTAATTTATTAATATATTAATTTAATATATATATATTAATTAATTTAATTAATAATATTAATTAATTAAAATAATAATAATGAATTTCATATTTAATATGAATTATGTATTTAATATGAATTATGTTATAAATAGCGAATATGAATAGCCAAGAATGAAAATAGTTAATAGCAAAGATTCTAAGAGTTTATTGAATTCCTCTGCATGTCGAATTTATGTTATGTGAGCCTGCTTAGCTCAGAGGTTAGAGCATCGCATTTGTAATGCGATGGTCATCGGTTCGATTCCGATAGTCGGCTTTTCTCTATTTATTTTCTTTTTTACATGATTGATAATGCATCTTTGAAATCAAAGTGAAAAAAAAAATGTATTCTTCTTTTCGCAAAAGCCATTGATTTTTTATGTTATAGGATAGGAATTTCCAACTATCTCACGAACAGAATCCTTTTCCTTTTCTATATTTCTATTTTCTATATTTCTATATATAGAAAACCGGAAACAGGATATTTATTCAACTCATCTCATTATTCTTTAATTAATATTAATAATAGAATAATACTTCAGTAAATTTTGCTTTATTTAGAATTTAGTTCATTTTTAGTTTAGATTTATTCTGTAGAATGAAATTTCATCAATAAGAATTAATTAATAATTAATTATAAATAAGGAGTCTTTATGTCGCGTTACCGAGGTCCTCGTTTCAAAAAAATACGTCGCCTGGGGGCTTTACCAGGGCTAACTAATAAAAGGCCCCGAGCTGGAAGTGATCTTAGAAACCAATCGCGTTCTGGGAAAAAATCCCAATATCGTATTCGCCTAGAAGAAAAACAAAAATTGCGTTTTCATTATGGTCTTACAGAACGACAATTACTTAAATACGTTCGTCTCGCCGGAAAGGCAAAGGGGTCAACAGGTCAGGTTTTACTACAATTACTTGAAATGCGTCTGGATAACATCCTTTTTCGGTTGGGTATGGCCCCGACTATTCCGGGAGCTCGCCAATTAGTTAACCATAGACATATTTTAGTCAACGGTCGTATAGTAGATATACCAAGTTATCGCTGCAAACCCCGAGATACTATTGCGGCGAGAGATGAACAAAAATCTAGAGCTCTAATTCAAAATTCTCTCGATTCATCCCCTCAGGAGGAATTGCCAAACCATTTGACTCTTCAACCATTCCAATATAAAGGATTAGTCAATCAAATAATAGATAGTAAATGGGTCGGTTTGAAAATAAATGAATTGCTGGTTGTAGAATATTATTCTCGTCAGACTTAAACCTAACAAAAAGAAAATAAAGACTAATATAACCTATTTTCCTCCCTTTCGGCGAAGTAAAGTAACCTAAGGTTAAGATAAATTAAGGGTTTGCTCCGGATTTTTCTTCCATTTAGGTGTCATAGACCGAGAGGGATATTTTTATTCCTTGTCTACTCGTTTCTTTAACAGTATTTTCCGTACCACAGCCATTAGGAATAGAGAATCCATATCAAAGAAAGGTCTAACTGTTGGAATAGTCATATATTGCTATTTGATCTAGATCTATTGATCTATTGTGGTTAGTAAGATCGGTAAATTCGGTGAAGGTAAGGAAAGAGAGGGATTCGAACCCTCGGTAAGCAAAAGCCTACATAGCAGTTCCAGTGCTACGCCTTCAACCACTCGGCCATCTCTCCTACATAATGATTATGACCTAAAAACCGAAAATCGAGTGAATAATTCATTATTCATATTAGAATTAGATTATTGGGTAGGTACAACCAATCAATTCTAAATAGAAAGCGATAAAAATAGAAAATTGTTTTCTTATAAAAACTGTTAAAAAAATTCTATTCATGTTTGCAAAAAAAATGTTATCTTCTTTTTCTGATTATCTATTTAATCTATTTATACTATACCGACCGCATTAAATCAATAAATTAGAAATTCTAACGAATCGACTGAGCTAGGGTTCTATATTTTATAGACTATGGTTAATGGATATCGTTAGATCATGATTCTATTTAGACTACGATTCCATACCAGAAGAATTCTCAAATTTTTTTAAGCCTGTTATCAACAAAAATCCTTATCCCATTTATCTATTAAAAATACAAATTGATAAACAATTTTTTTATATTTATAGTTGATTGTCTAGTGATATCCGCCAAGTACACAAAAAAAATGGGCCCATTTTCATCATACAATGATTACTCGATTCGATCCTTTTTCTTCTTTGTATCATAATTCAATCAACTTAGGTTTTTCTAAGCTGTAACTTCAATCAAATAAGAATAGTTTCTTTCGTTGATAGACTATTCCAGTAAGATGGAATCCAATGCGGTTCCCAATATTTATTTCTTAATTCTTATCAATCAATTCCTGTTCCTGTAATGTAAAAAAGAACAATTTGAATATTGTTTTTAATATTGGGCCATATTTTTTAATGATAATGAATCTGTTTTTATGTTATTTCGTACTGTAAAATTCTTTTCCTTGTGGGATCATTTTCCCCCGAGAAGTAATGAGAACAATGATAGAATGGATTGCTACCTATGTCTAGATCGCGGATAAATGGAAATTTTATTGATAAAACCTTTTCGATTGTAGCCAATATCTTATTACGAATAATTCCGACAACTTCAGGAGAAAAAGAGGCATTTACTTATTACAGAGATGGTGCGATTTGACTTTTTTTTGACTCTCGATTTTACGAGAAATACACATGATTCGTGATCGGGAAAAAAAGAAAAAAATCTACGCTTGTAGAAGGTAAAGTTTGGAAATAGAACAATTCCTTCTGTCGTGTATCCTCGATTAATGCAGCCTCAGATGCTATGTTTCAATTCTCGATTCTAGTATTGAGCGAAAGGTTATACCTATGGGTTCGGTATTACGGGTCAATCCTAACCAATAGGTAGCAGAGGGGAAGAAGCACTACACCTAGAAATTAACAACACGAAAACTTTGTTATATTATAAAATATTATTATCCCCTTCTTTAGCAAGCTTGGGACTAAAAGAATGGTTGGGACAACAAACATCCATCTCGTTTGTATTTTGGATACCCGTATAACCATCGAAGGCTGTTGAAGTGACTAATTCCTGGACATTGGGAAGCGTTGAGAACAAAGAAATTGTTGGAGTTATCTTTTCTCTCTAGTAACAATATGTTTGATGTTAAGAAAAGATCTCTTGCAGGAAGGTTGGCTAGAGATTTCTTGTAAAAACACTAGCCCTACTTAGTTCATAATGAGAAGATTTTCATCTTCTTTATCATTTTATCATTATGCACATAAGGGAGGAGCCGTATGAGATGAAAATCTCATGTACGGTTCTGTAACGGAGATTCTGTGAATTGAATGACGACCGTAACGGATGTCAGCTCAATCCGAAGGGAATTATGCGGAAGCTTTACAGAATTATTATGAAGCTATGCGACTAGAAATTGATCCCTATGACCGAAGTTATATACTCTATAACATAGGACTTATCCACACAAGTAACGGAGAACACACGAAAGCTTTGGAATATTATTTTCGAGCGCTCGAACGAAACCCATTCTTACCACAAGCTTTTAATAATATGGCCGTGATCTGTCATTACGTGCGACTATCTCCACTATAGAAATCAAAAGTAAATAAAGATCAAATTCACTAGTAAATACTAGAAAAGGGCTTTCTACATATGCATTGTCTAAAACAACGATTTTTATCAGCTGTAGAAAAGAAAGAAACTTCATAGAAGTTGAAATATGAAGAAATAGATATGCCTAGCTCTTTTATTCTATGGGTAAAGGATCTAATTGATAGAGTAAGCACCGTAAAGATCAATTAGTAAGGTTTTGCGCCGATACAAAAATAACTGCTTACTTATGTCATGATGTGAGACAAATGTTAGGAATCCACTTATGTAATAGAGTTGATCCACTAAGATATTGAGCAGCGGTGTAGGATCAGATCCCAAAGATAGTAAGTCTTTCCTTTCGAAAGTCTTTTTCAAAAATTCTATATAAATTTCTATATGAAACTGAGATAGTTACCTTTCAGAAAATTCTAATGATAGGCAAAATGTCTATGTTTTATTTTTCTGAAGGTGGGAGAAAAGATAAAACTAAAATAAACCGGATTTTTAATCCAAACTTAAGATTTAAGTTTGAAACTCATTTTATTAACTTCTTTTCATTAACCCGAAAAATGGGATAGATCTACGA